AAATCGAAAAAAAAAGATGGTTGAATCAAAATAATTCCTTTTTAAGTTCTATTTCTTTCAGAGGGTAATATGAATGTTCTATTATGTTCTATCAAAACACTAAAAGGTTTATACGATATATCCGGTGTGGAAGTAGGCCAACATTTCTATTGGCAAATAGGAAGTTTCCAAGTCCATGCGCAAGTACTTATTACTTCTTGGGTCGTAATTGCTATTTTATTAGGTTCAGCCATTCTAGCTGTTCGTAATCCACAAACCATTCCTACTGATGGTCAGAATTTCTTTGAATATGTTCTTGAATTCATTCGAGACGTGAGCAAAACTCAAATTGGAGAAGAATACGGTCCATGGGTTCCCTTTATTGGAACTATGTTTCTATTTATTTTTGTTTCGAATTGGTCAGGGGCTCTTTTACCCTGGAAAATTATACAGTTACCTCACGGGGAGTTAGCCGCACCCACAAATGATATAAACACGACCGTTGCTTTAGCTTTACTTACTTCAGTAGCATATTTTTATGCGGGCCTTACAAAAAAGGGATTGAGTTATTTCGGTAAATATATTCAACCAACGCCAATCCTTTTACCTATTAACATCTTAGAAGATTTCACAAAACCGTTATCGCTTAGTTTTCGACTTTTCGGAAATATTTTAGCTGATGAATTAGTAGTTGTTGTTCTTGTTTCTTTAGTACCTTTAGTAGTTCCTATACCAGTCATGTTCCTTGGATTATTTACAAGCGGTATTCAAGCTCTTATTTTTGCAACCCTAGCTGCGGCTTATATAGGAGAATCCATGGAAGGTCATCATTGACTAGTTTCCAACACAGTCTTTTTTAGCTTAGCCTGACGCAATGTATGCGCCGTTTGAGGTAATCCACTTAGGGAAGATAAATAGACAAATAAGGTATAAATCAAGATATAGACGATCTAGAGTAATTGTAAAAAAGGTTACGATATTTTTTAATTGTAAAAAAAATATGGATTGGTTTGCGTAGGAATGGGGGGTCGAACTAGGTGTATATAATCTAATCGCTATAAGAAAACTCTTGTAAATCTTTCGAAGAATGATTCGGGAATCCCGATGACTTTAAGATACAATAAAGATACAATATTTGGTTTACGGTATGGGGGAAAAACACGTATATGTGATATTAGACATTAACTTAGGTATATAGGAACTAAAAAAAAATATATCTAATTTGTCTTACTATTGTGAATTTGGATAGGGATTTCAATAGAAACCTTTCTATTTCGTCGGTAATTGTGACTTGAATATTGGTTGATTGTATCATTAACTATTTCTTTATTTTTGTTTTGGCGCGAGGAACTTATCATGAATCCACTGATTTCTGCCGCTTCCGTTATTGCTGCTGGATTGGCTGTCGGGCTTGCTTCTATTGGACCTGGGGTTGGTCAAGGTACTGCTGCGGGACAGGCTGTAGAAGGGATCGCGAGACAACCAGAGGCGGAAGGAAAAATACGGGGTACTTTATTACTTAGTCTAGCTTTCATGGAAGCTTTAACAATTTATGGGTTAGTTGTAGCATTAGCTCTTTTATTTGCGAATCCTTTTGTTTAATCCTAAAAACACATATTTTTATTTATTTCCGTAAGATTTGTTGATCTTGTTTTTTCGAATTATTTTAATATTTAATTCCTACAATTTAATTACTTAGGAACAACAACCCACGGAAATCCCTGGTTTAAGAATGAGGATCCAACTAACTTTTTCCTTTACCTTCTTAGTCCAATGGACGAACTTTTTTTAGGAAGTATTGCAATTGTATTGTAACAAACGAGGTATTTCGCAACTGACCTGTATAAGACCTGGTACCGAATTCGAATCGAACTAATTCGAATCGAATAAGTATCAAGCTTATTGGAAATTTCCAATACTTGGAAATTTCCAATTGAAAAAAAAATCCATTAAAATTCATTTCTAATATCAATATATTTTTTTGACTCAATTTACTATTTTCTATTTAGAAATAGTGAAAGTCATAATAAAAGAATACAATTAAAGAATAGAAATAAAAAAAATTAAGTAGTCTATCTATAACTAGAAGAAAGCTATAACTATAAGAAAGAGGAGATCATATGAAAAATGTAACCGATTCTTTCCTTTCCTTGGGTTATTGGCCATCCGCGGGGAGTTTCGGGTTTAATACTGATATTTTTGCAACCAATCTAATAAACCTAAGCGTAGTACTTGGTGTGTTAATTTTTTTTGGAAAGGGAGTGTTAAGTGATTTATTAGATAATCGAAAACAAAGGATCTTGAAGACTATTCAAAATTCAGAAGAATTACGCAAAGGGGCCCTAGACCAGTTAGAAAAAGCCCGGGCCCGCTTACGGAAAGTCGAAATAGAAGCGGATCAATTTCGAATGACTGGATACTCTGAAATAGAACGAGAAAAATTGAATTTGATTAATGCAACTTATAAGACTTTGGAACAGTTAGAAAATTATAAAAATGAAACCATTCATTTTGAACAACA